CTATTTTTCGCCAAGAATTATTACAGATCACAATTAATTCAAGAATTGGATTATTGGGGTTATCGGTTTATTAGTTTAGGGTTTCTATTTTTAACCATAGGTATTCTTTCGGGAGCAGTATGGGCTAATGAAGCATGGGGGTCGTATTGGAATTGGGACCCAAAAGAAACGTGGGCATTTATTACTTGGATAATATTCTCGATTTATTTACATATTCGAACAAATCAAAACTTCCAAGAAGAAAATTCGGCAATTGTAGCGTCTATGGGCTTTCTTTTAATTTGGATATGCTATTTTGGAGTCAATCTATTTGGAGTAGGGTTGCATAGTTATGGTTCTTTTACTTTAACACATAATTAAATTAGTGAACCTATTTTACAACTACAATAGAGTATATTGTATATAAAATTTTTGTGTGAACCAACGCGAACCATATGACTCGATTCATATGGTTCGTATCCATGTGGTTTTCAATTTTATTTACTTTTAAAAAACGTCTAAATGATTTTCAAATCATAGTATTTTTAAGTTTAGTTATGAAAAACATTATCAAAAAAATAAAAGTTTTGAGCATTAAAAAGTTTTTATCCGTAGAACATCTGTCGTGAGAGAGATAATGATAAATAGGAGTTAATATGATTATAATTGCCATTAGAAAGCCCATATGAGATATAGTTCTTTTTTTAATTTCGCAGGCCAAGAGATCTTGAAGCTGCATAGATTATTTGGATTGTGCCCCCTATAATTTAACAGAAAAAAACCAATATAGAATAATATTTCTAAGACACCAGGATACGCCGGATTAGCTAATATTTCAAAATTAAATGTTGATTCATTCGAACCATATAAACCGATAGCAGAACTCCCATAACTAGAAAAAGGAGCCTCAGGACACGTATAAAATAAATTTTGTAGCCAAATACAGACGTTTTTTTCCTCCCCACATACATAAATAATCTTATTTGTCCTATGTCCTATGTGGAAAAAATAAAATTAAGGAACCCGCAAATATTGGAAAACTACAATTAGCATTAACCAAGGAAAAATTCGTGGGAAAGACAAAATATACTTGGACTAAAAACCCGTGCTCATAAAAATATTATGAGCACAAATTTTATTGGTAAAAAAAAAGAATAATGGGTTATGTTATGGGTTCAAGTCTAGTTTTCTAGAACATATTAATAAGTTAACCCCATACTGCGAGTTGTTTCATGCCATAAATAAACTCGAACACTCAAGAAATCCGTTGGACAGGCGGATTCACATCTTTTACAACCAACGCAGTCTTCTGTTCTTGGAGCAGAAGCTATTTGTTTTGCTTTACATCCGTCCCAAGGTATCATTTCTAATACATCCGTTGGGCAAGCTCGGACACATTGAGTACATCCTATACATGTATCATAAATTTTTACTGAATGTGACATTTGATCTATTTATTTTTGAATCTTATAAGATTTCGATCTGGTAATCTTAGAAACAAACCATATATTTAGATACTAGATAGATACTAGACGAATCGACAAATTATCAGAATTTTTCTAATCAATTTATTTCTGGATTGCTCTTTAGTATACAAGGCCAAAATACTTTGATTTAATCTATTTTTTTAACCAGGATCGTGCCTTAATGTAGCAACTCTATAGATTTAAATTTCTTTATTTAGTTTTTTTTTGTTTTTATTTATTAATATTAACTATTTGAAATATTCAAATTTATATAAAAAAAATACTACAAGTTACTGCAAAATAAAAAACCGTTTTATTTCACTCATATAACTAATTAACTTTATTTATCAACCCAAAACAAATATATATATAATAATAATTAAACCTATTTAACGTGGCTTTCCTATTATACTTCTAAAGTAAAAGCAAAGGGTAGGTGAATCTATAAAAAGAAAGAATTGATAGTTTGTATTTCTATTGTATCCATTATAATTTTTATAATTTTAACGATCAATTTCTCCCATAATAATATAGATGCTGCCCAGTATCATCATAATATCAGCGAATTGAATTCTTTTAACTAGTGTAGGAAGGATTTTCAAATTGATAAAACTCACCGGGCATATTTTTCATCTACAAGGAAAAACACCCCGATCTCCTATTAGAAAAATTCCCAATTCGTCCTTTTTGGCTTCGACTCTTACATAAAGTTCTTGTTTCTATAATTAAAAAAATTAAAAATTAAAAGGTTAGAGAAGGGTTTTTACTAATAAAACGAGCTAATGAATCCTCTTCTTTTTGACATTGAGCCTCCCTATCTAATTCGTCGTAACATTCCTAATGATCGACTTTACGAAGATCTCGTTACCCTCACCTCGTTATAAAAAACGAGGATTATGCGCAATAAGTCTTTATATACGCATTAACCCCCAAAACTCACAAGAATCTAAGCATTTATCTATCTCTAACCAGAAGGTAAATCCGGAGCGACTCCTCAAAAATAATTATGTAAGAATAATTATGTAAGAAAGGTATTTGTGTGCCAATATTTGCCATCAAGGGCCCAAGCCCTAACAAATGTGAAGCTAGGTGACTCAACTCCAATATAATGACTCGAATATACCTTTTAGGTACTTGAATATTTCTTAACTGTTGGAGACCTTTTACCATTATTGCTTCTTTGAATATAGTCGCTAAATAATCCCAGCGGGTTACATAAGGTAAATCTTGTAATATTTTTCTATTTTCCGCAATTTTCTCCATCCCTTTAAAGAATAAAAAATAAATACTTTGAAAATAACATGAATTTTTGAATTAACGGATTTTTGTTTCTCGAATACTTAATTGACCAATTAATTCTTTATAATGTACTCTATTTTTTTTTGACAAATAAGCCAACAGCCGTTGACGTTTTCCTAAAATTTTTCGCAAACCTCTCTGAGATAAATAATCTTTTTTGTGCAATTCTAAATGTAAAGTAAGCCTCCGTATCTTATTGGTAAAATTTACTATTTGAAATTCAACAGCTCCTCTGTTTTCTTCTTTTGAGTTAATTGAAATCAATAAATTTTTAATCATACAATATTTTCCCTCTTCCAATTTTTTTAATGATATCTATTTTACTAATGAAACTAATCAATAAGATTTTACTGTGGTATATATAACAACTTGAATTTCTTTCTCAATATTAGGGGTAGGATATAATATATATAGGAATATATATAGGAAAAGGGTGTTACCAACAGTATTTCAACTCGGAATATATATATATCCTTAACATACTGAAACGACTGCCATTAGTTGTATCAAACCAATAACGATTCATACAAGCTAAATCCTCTAATTGACAATTAGAGCAAGTTAAAAATTGGATTTTAATTAATTCATTCTTTTCTTTATGTTTATGTCTGTCAACAAATTGACTACAATTGTTTGTGATACAAAATCCTAGATTTTTATTCGTATTTTTGGAATTGAAACTAATTTTCATTCTAAACTCTCTACGATATTTATGAGGTAAAATAGTTTCAGGAGCAAGTAAATCAATAAAATTATTATCAATATCTGTTTGTTTCGGATATCCTTGATTATTTTTGTGTTTACTCTTATGAACCAATGAAATACATAAAGTTTGATAGAGAATAAATCGGCTATCATTTTTTACAGACAGGCGAACGGGTTCAATAACTAATATCCCTTTTTTGATCAATTCGACAATATTTAAACTATTCTGAATTAGCAGTCTATCCAAGGTCATTTCTCTTTGTTGAATCGAAGATATAACAATGTTTCTTGAATTTAACAGTCTAATCAGTAGACAAAATATTTTGATATTATTGATAATTCGTTGATTCAAAGTATCGTCCCATCTAAATTGAAAAAGTAAATAGCGTTTCATCAAGAACTTTAATTCTGTTTCGGCTTTGTTTTTGTATTGTTTTTTTTTTTTATTCTTTGATCCTACATAACCTTTTGCAATCCTTTTTCGTAAAAGAAGCCTTTTACTTGGTATAACCCAAGGTTTCATTTTATACAGATTAGAAAGTATTAAAAATTCTGGAAAAAACCAAAAGTTAAAGTTTAGGGTTGACATGGGACATTTTCGTATTTCCTCATTCATTCCCATCCAATCTAAAAGGTTTTGGGGGGGATTTGGTACCTTGATTTTAAGTTTTTTCGGAAGCTCGAGATAAAAAAGTGCTTTTTTAACAATTTTATCAGTTAGTTGATAATTGTTAGTCTTAATATTAGTATTTTGATTACTCTTAGTATCGATCTTGATCCAGTATTTAATAGCGATCTTTTGCCTAAGATCAAAATGGAGAGTTTTCCAATCAAAATATTTTCTATCGGGGTTTTTTTTCGTAGATTTTCTCTCGCTCTTTCTTAGATAATTAATAATAGGACTCCTTTCCCATATATTCAAAAAGTTATATTTTTGCGTGTTTGTGTTGGAATAACTATCTTGTTTTCTATTTACTTGTGTTTTAAAAGTTGATTTATAAATAAATAAGTCCCTTTTATTTTCAGAATTGCTCGATTGATATGATATAAGATCATATCGAGAATTTTTTTTTAAATTATCTTTTTTATTCTGTACGAAATAGGCTTCAACAGGATTTTCTTTTTTGAACAAAATGAATATATCTTTTTCATACAAATCCTTTTTACAATTTTGAACCATAGGGTGTTGAGAAATCTTTTTTCTCGACGCTTTTGAATTATAAGAATTATATTGACGATATCTGTTTAATTTCTTTACCCAAGTTTTCCAATGATTTGTTCCATAATTGAAGTATTTCTTATGATTTAATTCCAAATAAATTACCCCTTCAAAGGAATCCTTTATTTTTTTTTTAGTCTTAACAAAAAAAGGAATTCCATAATCGTGATATTTAAAAACATATCTTAATTTATTCAAATAAATACCTTGAATTTGTGATAAGTTGTAAAATACATATGCTTGCGACAAGTAAGATAAGTAGTAACGTTTTTGCGAATTTTTTTGTTTTTTAATAATTGAAATAAAGTGAATTTTTTTTTCCCTTTTTTTATTAATCCTTTCTTCATATGCTTCATTAATATTTATGAATTTTTTGATAAATTTTTTTATTGAGTTAAGAAAAAGTTGTCTAATAGGTTTCGAAAGATTAATGATAGACAAAAGAAGATTTATGTATATTCTTTCCAAAAAAAAATTTATTAAAAAATGGATTTTAGAAATTAATTGAACATTTCTACGTTTTATTATTTCAAAAAAATAATTGGAAAATTCCAGCCTTTTATCTTTATAAATTTTATAAATTCTTTTGTTATCACTAATATATATTCTTATATATTTTTTTTTATCTTTTGTCATTCTTTCTATTTGATTCCGGATTGTTATTGCCCTAGCCGTTATATCCTTATTTTTTTTTTCTGTCAATATCTGATTTGAAGATTGAACTTGATTAATCAATGATTCAGGAATTATCTCATTGATGTTTGTAGAATATTTGTTGTTTTTTATTTGATTCGATTTATAGACTTTGCTCGCATTAAAGAATAAAATTGGATTAAATTTGGAAAATACTCTTCTTTTTGTTTTTTTAAAAAATTCATTTTTTGATTTTTTAATCTTTGTTTTCAATTTCTTAAAAATGGGTTTAAAAAAAGAAGATCGTTGTCGAGGAGAACCAAAAGGAAGGTTTGTTTCCAGCCCCCAAACTGTTAAAAAACAAAAATTATTGTTTTCTTTTTTGTTTTGCATATAATAAGGTCGTAGTTTAGATCTACGCCAAGGTTTCAGGCAGAAAGGAAATAGGATTTTGATCTGCATACCTTCTCTTAACCAATTTTTTGGAAATTCGGTTTCCGATAATTGAATACCATTATATGTACATATAATATGCAATTCCCTATTCAATTCCTGTAGATCCTCAAACCATTCCGGAATTTGCAATAAAACCATACGTCCAATATTTTTTGCTATTATCAACGAAGGTAATAGAATATATTTTCTGAATTTAGATTGAGCTATTAACAGCAAACTTCTTCCTTTTCTTGAAGTCGACATACGATTCCATGCTTCAGCTATATCTGCCCGTATTTGCTCTTGTCGTTTGTTTTCTTCTTTTTTTTCCGTTTTATCCGTTTCTTTTTTATGTTCTTTTTTTTTTTCTTCGTCCATATTTTCAAAAATTTTGAAGTCGATTCGATTGTGTATCCAATTTGGAAAAATGGCTTGAATAAGTCCAGATCTATCAAATGAAAAATGAGGATATTTTTTTATTATGTCCAAAAAAAGAGGAGAATGTACATTTGCTTGAAATGGTTCCCACATACAAATTTTTCGTCTTTGAGCGCGGATAGAACCTTTAATTATTCCTCGGCGAAAATCAGATTGTTGGTAATACCGTACCAAAAATATTTGCTTTCTTAGATCTTTTCTATTAGTAGCTTTATTTTTCTTAGTATCCTTATTACTATTATTAATAGTTTTTTGTTTGATAGGGTTTAAAATTACTATAAATCTTGTTTTTCTTGAGCGAATTTGCCCCCGCCTATTTGGATATTGTCCTGATTTTTGTTGGAACTCGGTAATTAATTCATATGAACGCCGGGGAACTCTTTTTCTGATTTCTTTTAGTCCGCTAGATTTTTTTTTGAGATTAGGGTGGTTTCGGACGGTCTTAAAAAAGATTTTGAAAAATGCTCTTTCTTTTTCAAAATCTGTTTTTACCCCTTCTTGGTCTGACAATAAACAAGGATTCAAATGAAAATTTTGAAGTACTTTGGTATCAAATTCATCAGTTAATAAATTATTACTATAAATTGAGAATTTATTATTATATAGAACTTCATCCTTTTGTAGTTTAAATTTTTCGGAATCGGAATAAGTAAAAAGGATATTATGAATCTGATTTATACCAACCGTCTCTCTTAAATTTTCTTTATAAGTTTTCAGATTTTTAGGCACTTTTTTTTTTATGTTTAAGCAGTATGAACTGTTTAACAAAGGATCATACATTTTAGAAAAATAACCGTTACTAGTACCATCAGTACATAATCTAATTCTTGTTTCTAGTATATCAAGAAAAGTAACTTCTTTTTCTAAAGTTTCAATTCTAGTTTGAAACTCGATGCTTTTATTATTACTTTTTTGGTTTTTTGGATAAAGATAATGTGTGTAAAAAGGGGAAGTTTTAGTTAGTGTCAACAAGAATCTTTTTGTTATTCTTTCTAAAAAAAAGAATAAACTGGGTGAGTATGTAAAAGAAACTTTTTTTTTTATATTCATTTTATTTTTTGGTATGTCAAAGAAATATTGTGCCATTTCATTTCGTACATTCCCTTCACTTCTTTTTTTTTTTATGTATCGAAATGGCCGATTCCATCTGTTATGATCAAAAAGAAGAGTCACAAGAGATTTTGAAAAATCTTCAACTGCAAGCCGAAAGATTATGTATCGGTTTTTTTGTCCCTTTTTTTCATTTTTCCTACTTTTTTTGTTTAATTTATTTAATTTTGAAAAAAGTGAAGAAGAAGGATCTTCTTCGGTGGATTTCTTTTGTAC